CGTAAAGCCCCAATTAGAATCCCTTTTTATGCAGTATGCACAGAAAAATCCTGTTGAATAACTTACATAATCTCTATTACGAATCCTTTGTGTACCTTGGTGTTCCTAACTATCCACCCTTTTTGGTCAAAAATACCCCGTAAGGCTAATACATGTATGCTAATAATTCTAACTAGTAAAATCCCTAGACAGTTGCTCTTTTGAACCCGCTTCAAGTCATGATGACTAATCACTCAATCTTGGGGTAAACAGTCTATAATGCTTATGTTTACTTTCACTGAACTCTTGTACATAGGAAATGAGACTGAATCTTTTTACTGCAAAACAAGAAGCCGTTTTTTTCACTCATAGAACTATCTGGTTTTGTTCATCAACCCGAATGATGAATAAAAAATTTAAAAATATCTATATATTCAACTCATGAAATTTCCTTTCTATAAAGAAAATAAATAGAGGAAATTTGATGTCTCAACGAATCGCACGTAGAGATATTGATAACACACATAGAGTTAATGGTATTTCATAACTAATTGATTGAGCAGCAGCCCGTAAACCACCTAAAAAGGAATATTTATTATTTGATCCATAACCTGACATAAGAAGGCCCACGGGAGCAATACTTGAAATGGCAATCCATAAAAAAACACCAATATTTAAATCCGATAAAACAAGGTGATATCCAAAAGGAATTACTAAAAAACTTAGTAGAATTGATGTGACTGCTATGGATGGTCCAATACTGAATAGACGAATATCTCCTCTTGAGGGAAGAAGATTCTCTTTGAAAAGTAATTTTGTACCATCTGCTAAAGCTTGCAAAATTCCCAAAGGCCCGGCGTATTCAGGTCCAATACGCTGTTGTATCCCTGCGGATATTTCTCTTTCTAGCCAAACGATTACTAGTACACCTATTGTGATTCCTAATACAGGAGTAAAAATAGGGATAAGCATCCATATGATCCCATATACCTCTTTTAAGGATTCCAATCTAAAAAAAGAATTGATAGCTTGTATTTCTGTTGTATCTATTATCATTTTAACGATCAACTTCTCCCATAATGATGTCTATGCTACCTAGTATCGTCATAATATCAGCCAATTTCATTCTTTTAACTAACTGAGGAAGGATTTGCAAATTGATAAAACCTGGTGGTCGGATTTTCCATCTCCAAGGAAAAACACCCTTATCTCCTATCAGAAAAATTCCTAATTCTCCTTTTGGTGCTTCTACTCTTACATAAAGTTCTTGTTTTGACAATTCAAAAGTAGGAGAAGGCTTTTTACTGATAAAGCGATAGTCAAAATCATTCCATTCGGGATCCTGTACTTTATCAAAGCGCCGGATTTCTAAATTCTCATAGGGACCCCCCGGAATTCCTTCTAAAGCCTGTTGAATAATTTTTATTGATTCTGTCATTTCACTAATTCGTACTAAATAACGAGCTAACGAATCCCCCTCTTTTTGCCATTGAACTCTCCAATCAAATTCATCGTAAGACTCATAATGATCAACCTTACGAAGATCCCATGGTATTCCAGAAGCTCGTAGCATTGGTCCTGATAAACCCCAATTTATTGCCTCCTCTCCGCCAATAATGCCTATTCCCTCAACTCGCTCTAAAAAAATTGGATTCCGTGTAATAAGTCTTTGATATTCAGTAACTCTTGTTAAAAAATAGTCACAAAAATCCAAACATTTATCTATCCAGCCATAAGGTAAATCAGCAGCAACCCCCCCGATACGAAAATAATTATGCATCATTCGCATACCGGTGGCAGCTTCGAATAGGTCATATATCAATTCTCTTTCTCGAAAAATATAGAAGAAGGGCGTCTGTGCACCAATATCTGCCATAAAAGGGCCAAGCCATAATAAATGCGAAGCTATACGACTTAACTCTAACATAATAACTCTGACATAGCTGGCCCTTTTAGGCACTTGAATATTGCCTAACTGCTCTGGACCATTTACAGTTATTGCTTCTGTGAACATAGTAGCTAAATAATCCCAACGTGTTACATAAGGTAAATATTGTATAATTGTTCGGTTTTCCGCAATTTTTTCCATCCCCCTATGTAAATAACCCAATATCGGTTCACAGTCAATAACATCTTCACCATCTAGAGTAACAATGAGTCGAAGAACACCGTGCATTGATGGGTGCTGAGGACCCATATTTACTATCATAAGGTCATTTCGTATAGCTGGTGCAGTCATAGGTTTTTTTTCGATTCATTTTTCCATGAATTGCTGAAAGCGAAAAGAAGTTCATAAAAATTTAAGCGAAAATGCAAAACAACTCTTCAAATTAATGATTTTTTGTTTCTCGAATATCCAACCGGCCAATTAATTCTTTATAACGTACTTTATTTTTTTTTGACAAATAGGCCAGCAGCCGTTGACGTTTTCCTAGAACTTTACGCAGACCTCTCTGAGATAAATAGTCTTTTTTGTGCAATTCCAAATGTGAAGTAAGTCTCCGTATCCTATTTGTGAAACTCACTACTTGAAATTCAACGGATCCCTTGTTGTCTTTGTTTTCCTCTGTCAAAAAAATTACACTCAATTTTTTTTTAATCATAAAAAGTTCCTCTTATCCTTTTATTTAATTTACTTTACATATATATCTTATATTTTATCGATCAGTAATAATAATATCAGTCATTTTAATGTAGTAATTAGTATACACAAAAATTATAATTTTTTTTCTGGACTCCTGATTTTAGTAATCAAATTTTTAATTTTCTTTGGTCAGGGATAAGAGGGGATGGTACTTTTTTACACTCACAACGTCGAAAATTTTAGACCTAAAATTAGGAAGATTCCGTTGATTCGTTTATAGATTTTATCCAAACAAATTGATACGTCATTGATTTAGTATTAACTAAAAAATCGATCTATATCTATTTTAAACTAATATGTAAGCTAGGGCATATGTGCATCTGTTTGCTTTTGTATATATATGGTACAGAATAGATATGAAAAATGTACCATCAACCTATTTTTTTTGATTGTGGATATATTCTTAATATACTAAAAAGGTTTCCATTATTGGTAGCAAACCAATATCGATTCATACAAGCCAAGTCTTCTAATCGATAATTGGGCCAAAGAAAAAACTTTAATTGAATTAATTCGTTTTTATCTATATCAAAATGTTTACTTTGATCCAAAAAAAGATTCCCACTTTTTATGTTTTTTGTGTTACAAAATACTCGATTTCTATCCACACCCTTTCTATTTTTTGAATTGAAAAAAATGAGAATTCTCAATTCTCTACGACGTCTAGACGATAAAATATTTTCAGGAAGAATAAAATCATAAGATTTGTTGTCTATATTTTTAGTTATTTTTTGATATCTTGTAATAGATTCATCCAATTTATTCTTATTGAAATATCTTTTTTGTCGATTTCTTTGAGGAGTTTGGTACTTACTCTTATGAACCAACGAAATAATTATCGTTTGATGCATAATAAAGTATCCGTCGTTTTTTACAGACAAACGAATCGGTTCGATAAGAAATATCCCCTTTTTATTCAATTCTATAGGAGTAAATTTATTCCGAATTACCATTATATCCAGATTTATTTCTTTCCTTTGAATAGACGATATAGTAGTATCTCTTGGATTTCTCAGTCCAAGCAAATAACAATATATTTTGATATTATTGATCATTCTTTCAGTGAACTTCGGAATTAAACCATCGTCTATTATCCATTGAAAAAGCAAATAGTGTTTGCGTAAGAAAATTATTTCTGGTCTCATCTTATTCCGCATCTTGGATTGTTTTTTCGTTTTACCTTGGTTTTGTGCATAGGATCTAAGACCTTTTCGGCCTGAGGTTTCTTTTTTTTCTTGATTTTGATTCATTATTTCAAAATATATTTTTTCATTCGATGGTCTAAAAAAATGGAATTTTTTATTTTCATTTCTTTTTTTATTTTTATTCAAATTTAAAAGAAGTAATTTGCTTGGTATAATCCACGGTTTGGTTTTGTATACATTATAAAGTGGCACAAATTCTGGAAAGAAGGGAAGTTTCATATTCGTTGATATTGATATGGGGTTTAGTATTTCTTCATTCATTTCCATCCAATCAAAAAAAAGTTTCTTGTCATTGATCGTATTTCTTTCTGAATCTTCAGGAATCGTCAGAAAAAAAAGAGCGTTTTTAGCTATTTTCTCCATTTTGGGGTAATTCTTCCTTCCAATCTTAGTATTTCTATTACTGTTATAATCCATTTTTGTCCAGGGCTCCATATCTATTTTTTGTCTTAGATAAAAAATTATAATTTTCCAATCAAAATATTTTCTATCTGGATTTGTTTGCATATACATAAGATTGCCCCTTTCTAGATAATTATTGGTAGGAATTTCCTCCAGGCTTTCAAAGAATTTTTGGTTATAATTGTTGTAATAAAAAGTAATCTTTTGGTTGTTATTTAATTCTGATTCTGATGGTGATCCATAAATAATATATGAGGCCTTACTCGTTTTAGAATTAATAGATTTATATGATAAAAGATCGTATCTATAGTATTTTGAAAAATTATATTTTTGGTTTGGTAATGGATAGACTTTAAAATCTTTTTCTTTTTTGTCAGAGAGTACTAGTTCTTTTTCATATGAATTCCATTTTTTTAAATCTTTATTTTTGGTTATACCGCTTTCATTAATTTTAGTTCTCCATTTTTGTGGTATTAATCCAGACCATTTAATCTGAGATAAATTGTATTGATGATGACCTCTTAACCAGTTTTTCCATTGACTCGTTTCACAACTTGAAAATTTCTTATGTCTTAATTCGGAATGAAATATTCTTTGTGTTACAAAAGAATTCTTTATTGGAGTTTTACGAAAAAAAGATGTTCCATGAGAGTCAAGAATACATCTTAACTTATACAAGTGAATAACTCGGGTTTGTGATAATTTGTAAAATACATATGCTTGTGATAAGCAAGATAAGTCAAAAAAAAGATGTGAATTTCTATTACTAACTTTAATATTGTAAAGCGCCCTTTTTAGAGTTGAAATATATTGAATTTCTTTTTTGTTTTTTTTATTTTTTATTTCTTGATTAGTTTTAGTATTGTAAATGGATTTATAAAAATAAAAAATTCTTGATGCGAGAACAAGTTGGGTAGGAATTCTGGCAATATTAATGATACATAGAAGGGTATCTATATACATTCTTTTAATTAAAATCTTTTGAAAATTTTGTAATTGGCAGATTAATCGAGTGCTTCTTCTTTTTATTTTAAAATTTTTCAAAAGATTTTTTGTCAGTTTTATTTTTACATTATAACTTGTTTTGTTAGGATTTATTTTTTTCTTGGCGTTACTATTTTTTTCTTTCGTAAGACTCTTTGTTTTATTTCTGATTGTCTTTGTTCTATCAGTTATATTTTTGATTGTTTTTTCTCGAAGTGAATAATTTGTATTATCAGTAGATTTCATTTTACTAAACGAGTCGTGAATTGTCTGATTGCTGATTATATAATTTTGTTCTTGGTTAGTTTTACTGGATTCATGCATTTTTCTCAATCTAAAAAATAGAATTGGATTTACTTTTGAGAGTCCTTTTTTTATTCTTTTTAGAAAAAAAAAGAAAACGTTTTTGATAACCCCCTGTTTTGTTTCTTTTGAGTCTTGGAGAAACAATTTGGTTCTTTCTTTTAAAACGTTTAGAACTTTAAAAATTTTTTTTTTTCTCATTTCTTTTTTTAGTTTTTTAAAAATAGGCTTAAAAAAGGAAGGTTGGGGGGGGACAGACCCAAAGGGTCGGTTTGTTTGTGCTCCCCAAGCCGTTAAAAAACTAAACTTTTGTTGTTCTTTTTTTAAATCTTTATAAGAAGAAAAATAAGGCCTTGATTTAGATCTGTGCCAGGGTTTCAAATAGAAAGGAAATACTATTTTTATCTGAATACCCTCTTTAAACCATTTTTTTGGAAGTTCTAGTTCTGATAATTGAACACCATTATAGGTACATATAATATGCTTTTCTCTATTCCATCCATCGAAATCTTCAGCCCACTCGGGGGGTTGGGATAATAAGATACGTCCGATATTTTTGACTATTATCAATGAAGGTAATAAAAAATATTTCCTAATAATTGATTGAATTATTAATATTAAACTTCTTGTTGCTTGCGGATATGGAATGAAATCCCAGGCCTCCGTGATTTTTTTCCACGCTTTTTCTTTGATTTTGTTCTCTTCCTCCTTTTTTATTTTTTGGTTTTCTTCTGTATAATCTTTCAATCCTATTCCTTTACTTTTAAAAGCTCTAAAAAAAAATTCAATCTGTTCGGGAATATTAAAAGAAAAAAGGGGGGATTTTTTTATTCTGTCCAAAAAAAGAGGGGAATGCACATTTGCTTGAAACAGTTTCGAAATCAAAGTTTTACGTCTTTGAGCACGCATAGAACCTTTGATGAATTCTCGACGAAAATCTGATTCTTCCGAATAGTCTCTAATAGACACCCAATTTTTGACACTTGTTTTGCGACTACGTTTGGTAGGTTTGTAAATTATTACACGATCTCTTTTTCTTGAACGTATATGATAATCCAACGGTAGGCCTTTGTGAGCTGTGCCCGACAGGAATTCCAACTCGGTAATAAGTTTGTATGACCATCGAGGAATTTTTTTACTGATTTCTTTTATTACAAATTTTTGTTTTGTTTTTTGACCATTAGGGCTGGTTAGAATTGTATTCAATACAAATTTTAAAAATTTGGCTCTTTTTTCTGAACCAATCCTTCCTTGTTCTTTTTCTGAAAATAAAGAGAGGCCCTTCAAATTTAAACTCGATCCCGATTCTCTATCAAAATTACTGATTAAAGTAAAGAAATGACGATTTTCCGCTGAAAAAGTTTTTTTATCAAATCGGCCTATTTTCTGTTCAAACTCTTGGTAATCAGTATCAGGAAGAAGAATACTATGAATCTTATTAATTTCCATTGTCTCTATGAAATTTTCTAACGAAATTTTATTTATGATTGAAGGTGAAAATTTTTTTTTTATTGTTCCACGATATGACCCATTCAAAATGGGATCATACATTTTAGGCAAGTAATCTTTTCTAGTCTTATCATTACACAATCTCGTACTTTTTTCGAGTATATCTAGAGAAAAAAATCCCGTATCTAGAGCCTCAATTCTATTTAAAAACTCGGTGTTTAAGTTGTTATTTTTGTGTTGGTTAGTATAAACCCAATGATTGTACAGTTCATCCGAAGAGAGTTTTTCTAGTGTGGGCAAGGACATCCTTCTTTGTATCATTTCTCCAAAAGTTGACAAACTAGGCGGATACGTAAAAGAGATTCTTTCTTTTCCATCACTTCGGCATGTAAAAAAAAAATATTGTGACATTTCTTTTCTTGCAGTCCTTTCAAATCTATTATTTTTTATGTATCGTAATGGGCGATTCCATCGTTTATAATCGAAAAGAAAGGTCAGAAGAGGTTTTTCAAACCAGAAGAGGCCTTTATAAAC